ATGTTTATTTTTAAATTTATGGGAGCTATAGCTGCAAACGCAACTACACTAGATAAAATAACTAGTTTTATTTTTCGATGGCTTTTTTCAACAAATCACAAAGATATCGGTACTTTATATATTATCTTTGGTGCAATTTCTGGAATTGCAGGAACAGCGTTATCGCTTTATATTCGAATAACTTTAGCGCAACCTAACGGTGGTTTTTTAGACTATAATCACCATTTTTATAATGTGGTTATTACAGGTCATGCGTTACTTATGATTTTTTTCATGGTAATGCCTATTTTGATTGGTGGGTTCGGAAACTGGTTTGTTCCATTAATGATTGGTGCACCAGATATGGCATTCCCAAGAATGAATAATATTAGTTTTTGGTTATTACCCCCTTCACTTTTATTATTAATTGAATCTATTTTATGTGAAACAGGAGTAGGTACTGGTTGGACAGTTTATCCTCCTCTTTCAGGAGTTTTATCTCATTCTGGTGGTTCTGTAGATTTAGCAATTTTCAGTCTTCATTTATCAGGAGCAGCTTCAATTTTAGGTGCAATTAATTTTATTTGTACAATTGTAAATATGAGAACAGAGAGTTTACCATTCCACAAACTTCCACTATTTGTTTGGGCTGTTTTCATTACCGCTATTTTATTATTGTTATCACTACCTGTTTTAGCTGGAGCAATTACAATGCTATTAACTGATAGAAATTTTAATACAACTTTTTTTGACCCTGCAGGTGGAGGAGATCCTGTACTTTTCCAGCATTTATTTTGGTTCTTCGGTCACCCAGAAGTATATATTTTAATTTTACCAGGGTTTGGAATCATTAGTCATATTGTTGTAAGTGCTGCTCGAAAACCTATTTTCGGATACCTTGGGATGGTTTATGCTATGTCATCAATTGGAGTATTAGGTTTCATTGTATGGGCTCACCACATGTTCACAGTAGGGTTAGATATTGATACTCGAGCATATTTTACTGCAGCAACTATGATTATTGCAGTTCCAACTGGAATTAAAATTTTCAGTTGGTTAGCAACTTTATGGGGTAGTAGTATCGAGCTAAGAGCGCCAATTTTATTTGCTCTTGGTTTTATCTTTCTATTCACTGTAGGAGGTGTGACTGGAGTAGCTTTAGCAAACTCAGGTCTTGATGTTGCTTTACATGATACCTACTACGTAGTCGGACACTTCCATTATGTGCTGTCTATGGGAGCTGTGTTCTCTATCTTTGGAGGATTATATTACTGGTTTGAAAAACTTACTGGAGTTACATACTCTGAAATTTTAGCTCAGATTCATTTTTGGACTTTCTTTATAGGTGTGAATTTAACTTTCTTCCCAATGCACTGGTTAGGAGCAGCAGGTATGCCTCGACGAATTCCAGATTATCCAGATGCTTTCTATTTGTTCAATAAAATTGCTTCTTGGGGTTCTTATATCTCTGCAGCATCGTTTGTTTTCTTCTTCTTCTTGTTATTTGAAGCGTTCTATTCAAGTAGAAAGAGTGAGACTGCAAACAATTAGGAACAAATCGATTTAAAAATAAAGTAATTGGTACTTTTTCTAATATTAGATAAAAGTAAAAGGTTCAATTCCTTTCTTTATTATAAAATGTTATATAGCCCATTAGATCAATTTAAAATAGCTCCTCTTATTAGTTTTGTAGTTGCAGGTGTTGATTTATCATTTACTAATTTTTTATTAGCATCTCTTCTAGCTCTTTTTACGTTACAGAGTTATGTTTTTTTAATTAAAGATGTAAAAACAAATTCATTTTTTGTGATTCCTAGCGGTTGGCAAAATTTGATCGAAAAAATATATGCTCTGGTAACTCAGCTTTTATCAGATATTATTACAACAGGAAGTGAAAAGTATTTACCTTTCTTAAGTGTTGTATTTATGTTTATTTTAACCAATAATTTAATTGGTTTAGTTCCTTATAGTTTTACTACTACAAGTTACATCACCCTTACCTTTTTCATGTCATTTTCAATTTTTATTGGTATGACTATAATTGGTTTCCAAAAGCATGGATTAGAATTTTTCTCGTTATTCCTACCAGCTAATACTGGCTTTTTTTTAGCTCTAGTACTAGTTCCTATTGAGTTAGTTTCTTATATCGCAAAGCCTATTAGTTTAGGTGTTCGATTGTTTATTAATTTAATGGCAGGGCATACATTATTAAAAGTTATTGTTGGATTCTCATGGAGTATGCTTTTAGTAGAAAATTTAACAGCATTAATGTTTATCATTCCTTTATTAATTCTAGTAATTTTAATGGGTTTAGAGCTTGCTGTTGCATTAATTCAAGCTTATGTGTTCGTTACTTTAACATGTATTTATCTTAACGATAGCGAAGCATTACATTAATTCATATTTTTTATATAATTTCAATTATATGTTCAAATAGCTCAGTAGGTAGAGCAAAGGACTGAAAATCCTTGTGACGGCAGTTCGAGTCTGCCTTTGAACATTTTAATTTAACATGAAAAATTATCTGTGGAATATGTTTGCCAATATTAACAATGGTCAAATGGCAAGAAAAAGTGTTATTCTAGAGTCAAAAAAAAATATTTGTGAATCATTTCTAAAAGTTCTTTGGGATGAAGGTTTTATTTCAGGCTATAGAACTTTTGCTTCAAACGATAATAAAGTCGAAATATTTTTAAAGTACACTCGATCAGGGAAACCAGCAATAAACTCATTAAAATGTTTATCTAAACCTGGACAGCGTGTGTATTATTCGGCTAAGCAAATTTGGAAACTTGATTCGAGTAAAACTTTTATAATTTTTTCAACGAATCAAGGTTTAAAAACAATTAATCAGTGTAAAAAAGACAAACTTGGGGGAGAGCCCCTTGCTGTAATCAATTAATTATGAAGAACTCGAAAAAAAAATATTCTGTTAAAGTCCCTAAAAATATTAAAATTCTATATTGTGATGAAAAAAATTTAATTACTTTCATTGGTCCTTTAACGACGAAATCGTTAAATTTAAAGATTAAGCTTCTTTTAATCCCTTCGTCAAACTTAATTGTTGCAACTTCTTTGCCTGTTGACAAAAAATCAATAACAGGTTCGAAAAATAGTAAAAAACTTCAAGGTACTACTATTGCTAAGATTAAACAAATTTTAACTGAAATTACTTACGTACTTTCTCGAAAATTAAATTTGGTTGGAGTAGGTTATCGTGCATTTTCTTATGAGAAAGTACCTAACCAAATGTACTTCAAGCTTGGATACAGTCACTTAGTTTACTTCAAGATTCCAGAAGGTTTAACTAGTAGTAATTTGAAATTTACTAAAATATTTCTTCAAGGTAATAAATCTTATGATTTATTAACTCAGACAGCTGCACAAATAAGGGATTGTAAATTACCAGAGCCTTATAAAGGGAAAGGTATTTTACATGATCAAGAAACAATAGTTTTAAAAAAAGGAAAAAAAATTTAAATGAAAATCAGAAAAGTTAAAATCAAACAGCTTTTAAAGCTAAATTTGTTAAGATCTAAAGTTTACGAACAGCCTATCAAAAAAATGAAATTTGATAATCTAATTGATTCAAATTTGAATCAAATTATCATTGATATCAAAAAAGTTTTGCAGATTATCTTTCAATATCATCAAATAGAGAAACGTATCTTATTTGTGGGCCTTCCGTATAAATTAGAATCAAGGATAAACCAATATACAAGGCATGTTGCAATACCCAAAACTTTTGATGTTCAAGGAATGATATCTAATCCTAATTGGAAATCTCTTGAAAGTAAGAAAAGTTCTACACCAATGCGGTTCAAAGAGACATCCAAATTTTTGTTACCAAAATTAACAAAGAGATTGGATTTGATTGTCTTATTTGAACACGATAAAAGCAAAACAATATTCTCAGAAGCAGAAGTAGCAAAAATCCCTCTCGTATCCTTTGGTACTAATTCAAATGTGGTGAATACTGCTTCTTACAGAGTAGAGGGAAATTTCAAGAATGTTTCGAATAAAAACATTTTTTTCATCGGTTTAAATTTCCTTTTTAAAAATCCAGGAAAAAAAGACTTATAGTTATGTCTAACTGGTAACAATAAAATATCTTTATTCTGAACTGATACATGAAATATAAAAAACGGCATAAACCTTTTTATAAACAATTTTTACGGTTAAGACAAAATGTTCAAAACCGGACTAAAATATTTACATTTAAAAAACAGAAATGGCAAAGATTTAACCAAACCTTAAAAAATCAACTAAAATTTTACAAACGGTTTAAGGTAAGAGACCAATTTCAACTGTCAGTTTCAAAATTTGCTAGTAGAGGTAACTCGTTTCAGCGAAAATTTCGGAACAACCTTCATCAAAGAAAGACTTTTGGTCTTTTTTATGGTGGTTTAAAAAAGAGTTATTTAAAAAAATCGATTTTGAAATCTATTAAAACTAAAACTTATGGCAATTCTAATTCTTCTGATTATAGACATGTGACTTTAAAGTTTTTTGAAAGCCGATTAGATAATGTCATTCATAAAGCAAACTTTAGTTTGAGCATTCAAGAAGCTTCTCAGTTAATTTTGCATGGTCATGTTCTTGTGAATGGGAAGCCTGTAAAGACTAAGTCTTATCATTTAAAGCCAAACGATTTGGTTGAAATTGCACATAGCACAAAATCAAGGGCTCTAGTAAAAAGAAGTATAGACAGGTCTAACTTTTGGCCAATACCACCAAAACATTTGTTAGTTAATTATCGAACTCTTCAGATCTTATTTGCTCATCAGGATGATTCTAATTTGATGCCTGTGTTTAATCATTATTTAAGTATAGATTCTGTAATTGCAAATATCAAAAAGGGTTAATATTTTTTCAGTAGCTCAGTGGTAGAGCGAGTGGCTGTTAACCACCAGGACGTTGGTTCGAACCCAACCTGAAAAGAACACTTAAATACCGCAGCTTGATTTTTCAACTTTATCTACTGTTTTATTTAGTTCATTAGTAAGTGCTGTCCTATATTATTCGTTCATTGCACTACGTTTATTACCAGATGTTATTACTGTTTTTAAATTTAGAGCGAAAAAACTTTTTAAAGAGAACTCATTAAATCTTGATTTAGTTTTTTTACCTAACTTATTCAGTTATGACGTTATAGTAAGAAAAAAAAAATAATCCTTATTTTAAGGTTCTTTTTTTTATATAAAAGGGGGGATATAACTCAATTGGTAGAGTGTATGCTTTGCAAGCATGAAGTTATCGGTTCAAATCCGATTATCTCCATAATTTCTTTTTAAAAAATTAATGTTTATCGCTCGTTTGGTGGAATTGGTAGACACGTCAGACTTAAAATCTGATTCTATTTAGAGTATCGGTTCAAGTCCGGTAACGAGTAATATATCATAAAAATGTTTGTTTGCCAGAATGATGGAATTGGTAGACATGCTAGGTTTAGGTTCTAGTTCCTTTTGGAGTAGGGGTTCAAGTCCCCTTTTTGGTAAAAACTTAATGTAATTTTTAATATGGCAACTATAAATCAACTTTGCAAAAAACAAAAAAGTCGAAAAAAGAAAAAAAAGTTAAATAAAGTGCCAGCTTTAAATCAATGTCCTCAAAAAAAAGGAATTTGTAGTAAATTGGTATTACGGACTCCCAAAAAGCCGAATTCAGCTTTAAGAAAAATTGTAAAGCTGCGTCTTACAAATGATAAAATGGTATATGCTTATATCCCTGGTGAAGGACACAATTTACAGGCTTATTCAACTGTTATTATACGTGGTGGGAGAGTTAAAGATTTACCAGGTATCAAATATCATTTAGTTAGAGGGAAACTTGATTTTGCTGGTTTGTCTTCAAGACGTACATCCAGATCTAAATATGGAACAAAAAAAGCTAAGAAATACGTATAATGAAATTAAGAAAAAATAAAGCAATAGTTTTTAAAAATAAGATTGTTAATGTATTTATGAAAAACGGAAAAAAGCATACTTGTGAAAAGATTTTATTAAAATCTTCAAAGTTGCTTCAAAAGTCTTCGAAAAAGAATTTTCAGAATTTAGTTCAATTAGCTGTTATCAATACTACTTCAGCTTTTAAACTCAATGAACAGGTAATGAAAAAAGGTAAGAGAAAATCAAAGAAAGTCACTCCTTCTTTTATTATTAAAGATTCGCTTCGAATTATGACTGCTTTAAAGTTTATCAAGAATACAGTTCAGAAAAATAAACGTTCTACTGATTTTTATAAAAATTTGGCAAATGAAATTTTAGCTTCGTCTTCGTTAAAAAGTCAATCGATCGAACAAAAAACAAAACTTCAAACTCAAATTTTGTTAAATAAACGCTATTTATCTAAATTTAAATGGTAACATAAGGTTTACGTTTAATAGGAGTTGAACCTATAACCTTTGGGACCGAAATCCAACGCTCTATCCAATTGAGCTATAAACGCAATAATTTTTATTGAAAAATGATACAACAACAGACTATTTTAAAAGTTGCCGACAATTCAGGCGCAAAGACCGTTAAATGTATAAAAGTTTTGGGGGGATTCAAAAAAAGATATGCTCGTTTAGGCGATATAATTGTTGTTTCTGTTCAACAGCTACGAAATAAATCGAAAAAAACATCAAAAGTTTTAAAGGGTGGAGTATTTCGAGCATTAGTTATTCGAACAAAGACTCAATATAAGAAAAAAGATGGTTCTTCATTTGCTTTGAACGAGAATTCTGTTACCTTGATAAATAAACAAGGAAACCCGATAGGGACCAGAATTTTAGGACCAATACCCAAAATATTAAAGAAAAAAAAATTTATGAAATTTGTAAGTTTATCTATTGGTTTAATTTAAAATGAATCTACTAGAGAATTATTATAAAAAAGTAATTAGATACGATTTAATAAATAAATTTTCCTATCACAAACTAGGTGATATTCCCGAATTAAAAAAAATTATTTTAAATTTTGGGTGTAAAAGTTTTGAAATTAAGAATATTGCAGCCTCTTTATCAGCATTGGAATTGATTACTATGAAACAAGGAACTGTTACAAAGGCTAAGCGGCCAAATATAATGTTAAAAGTTAGAAAAGGGCACCCTGTTGGTTGTCTTGTAATATTAACAAAAACAGAAATGTATAATTTTTTTTTGAAACTTTTAACACAAGTTTTTCCAAATTTAAAAGATTTCAGAGGTGTTAAGGTTTCTAAAAAATTGAAGACCAAGAGTTTTTCTCTAACCCTTATGGACTTAATTAATTTCGAAGAATTAGAAAAACAGTTTTATTTATTCACAAATCTTCCTCCATTGAATATTATTTTTATTACAAATGCTAAAAATAAAAAAGAGTTGATGTATTTATTACATTCTTTTAAAATACCATTTATTTAGTTTTATACCCGTGCAATTGTAACTCAATTGGTAGAGTGTGACCTTGCCAAGGTCAAAGTTAAGGGTTCAAATCCCTTCAGTTGCTTAGAAATTTCAAACAAGGTCTAAAACAAAAATTTAATTCTAAGGATAGATGGCCGAGTGGTTTAAGGCGATAGTTTTGAAAACTGTTGTATTTAATAGATACCGTGGGTTCGAATCCCACTCTGTCTTTATTTTCAGGCTGAATAACATAATGGTAATGTGCGAGATTGCAAATCTTAAAATACTGGTTCAAATCCGGTTTTAGCCTTAAATGCTATTTACAATTTTAATAACTTTATTAAAAATTCTTAGTACTACTGTCCCATTATTGTTGTCTGTTGCGTTCTTTACAGTAGCAGAAAGGAAAATTATGGGAGCTATTCAAAGAAGGCGTGGACCTAATGTGATTGGTTTTGTCGGTTTACTTCAAGCTATAGCTGATGGACTAAAGTTACTTGTAAAAGAAACAATTTTACCTAGTAATTCGAATCTTGGTATTTTTTTATTAGCGCCTGTTCTTTCTTTCATTTTAAGTGTGATTGGTTGGGGGGTAATTCCATTTTCTCATACTATAGTAATAGCAGATGTTAATCTTGGTATTCTATATATATTTGCTATCTCTTCTTTAAATGTTTATGGTCTTATTCTTGCTGGTTGGGCTAGTAACTCGAAATATGCTTTTCTTGGTGCCCTAAGGTCTACAGCACAGATGATTTCATACGAGATCTCAATTGGTTTTATTGTGTTAAGCATAGCTGTTTGTGTAGGGTCATTAAATCTTAGCAAAATAGTTTTAGCTCAGAAAGAAGTTTGGCTTCTTATACCTTTATTTCCACTATTTGTTATGTTTTATATTTCGATGTTAGCAGAAACTAACAGACACCCATTTGATTTACCTGAAGCGGAAGCGGAGTTAGTATCAGGATATAACGTAGAGTATTCTGCAATGACTTTTGCTCTATTCTTCTTAGGTGAATACTCTAATATGTTATTAATGTGTGCACTATCATCAGTTCTTTTTTTTGGAGGTTGGCTTCCACCTTTTGATATTTTTCCTTTAACATGGATTCCAGGAAGTATTTGGTTCTCGTTAAAAGTTGCTGTTGGTGCGATTTTTTTTATTTTGACTAGAGCAGCTTTACCACGTTATAGATATGACCAATTAATGCATTTAGGTTGGAAATGTTTTCTACCTCTTGCGATTGGTTATTTGATGTTTACTGTAGGTATTCTTATCAGTTTCAATTGGTTGCCTAACTAAGTTTTATATGTATTTTATAAAAATCAATGACTCATAGATCATGATTAAGCTCGAACTCATGATAATTTGGCTTAGTATATCAGGTGGTGTTGTTATTGTCGAAAATACTATAAATATTAAATAAAAAAGTTTTCTAAATGTTTTAACCGTACCAACTTTTTCACTGACGTTATTTAAGAAAAGTATTGTTAAAGCTAAAAGTTGGCAATTTGCCACACAGATATAATAAAAATTTGTGAAATAATTAAAATAGTCTAGAATTCGAGCTTCAAAAAAAAACGAAGCAGGTTGAAGATAGTTATTAGTTTCTTGGAAACTTAAAAAGAAAGACCAACTAAAAGGTACCACAATTTTTTTTAATAGAATAACAGAACATAACCAAGTAACGATAAAAATTTTTATTATCGATTTAAGTTGGTTATATTCTGACTGATATAAGCCTGACGCTAAGAACATCAACCCATGATAAAGGCTTATTATAAAAGTAATTTGATTTGTAATGAAAAATACTAACCGTAAATATACGTAAAAGATTTCATCTACATTTGTAAAGATAAAATAAGGTACGGTGTGGTAATACTTATTTGAATCTATAAAGGTAAATAAAAGAGGTTCTTTAAAATGGTAACAAACTATCAGAAGAGATGTCCAAGTTAGGAGCATAAGTAGAATTCGATTTTTTATTTCTGTATAATATTGATAATAAGGGAACATTTTTATCTTGAAAATATATAAATTATCTATTTAGGAAAATAGTTCAGTTGGTAGAGCAGCGGTTTCCAAAACCGAAGGTCAGGGGTTCAAGTCCCTTTTTTCCTGGTTTTATTTTTTCAAAAATTCTTTTATTTTTTTTATAAGACCCTCAAATTTGTGTTTTAAATTTTGGATGTCTCCAAATAGCAAAAAACTAATTACTAATAATATAATTATTTGTCCGATACTAATTCTCATTAAGAAATGTTTTTAATTTTTTCAGGCTTATAGTTCAGTTGGTAGAACGTGCTGCTCATGACGGCTTTGTCGTAGGTTCGAGTCCTGCTAAGCCTAGATTTTCATATTATTTTTCTAATGGATTTTAATTCAAAAGATTATCAAAATGTTAAACTAAAAAATTTCTTTAAAACTAATGGTTTTTTTCTTTGGTTTCATTCAGCCAAATTAGATTTAAACCAGTGGACTGATACAGAACAAAATTTAAAAAAATTAAAATTAAACTATTCAAAAGCTTTAAATGGTATTACATTGAAATTATTTAAAGATTCGATATATACAAACATAAGCCCAATCGTTTGTAGTTTTGTTTTGTTTATTAATTCAAATTATAAAACAACAGAGTTACAACTTAATTCTATGGAAAAGAATTTAAAACCTTCATTTAAACTAATTTCTGTAAAATTGAATAATAAAATATATTCAACCTCACAGCTAAAAGGGTTAAACGACTTTTCCTACAAAAAAAGTATATTTAATTTACATTCTTCTTTAGATCAACATTTAAAAACAAGTTACGTGTTAACACGAAAAAAAAAAGTCTCGAAATAATGTGATTTGAACACATGACCTCCTGCTCCCAAAGCAGGCGCGCTACCAGCTGCGCCATATTTCGTTAGAACTAAAAAAGGAGAAAGTAGGATTCGAACCTACGATGAGAAAACTCAATAGATTTACAATCTACCGCTTTAAACCGCTCAGCCATTTCTCCGATAAGCTTACTAAGCTTATTTGAATCGTTTGGTGTACTTTTTTCGTCGTAATTTTTTCTTTCGACAACCATTGTAAGGTGTTTGATTTAATATTTTAACCACTTTTATATATAGGTTTCGTTTTAATTTACGAACAATCAAATTCTTGTAAAAATTCACATTGTTTAAATGTAAAGCAATTGGTTTTTGACCTAAGAAATTAGCTTTTTTTAAGACTAAAGAAATTAATTTGGAAATAGCAATTCTACGTTTTCTTTTTTGTTTTCCACTCAATTCTACTGAACCTGCTGAGTAAAAAAGTTTTAAATTTCCTTTAGTATCAGAGACATGAATTGTTGTGTTTGCTTTTAGGAAAGAAATACTAATTATGTATGCTACAACGAAATCTTGAAGATTTGTTTCTTTATTCTCATTATTAGCGAATTTTTTTGCACTAAGGTCTTTAGAGTTATTTTCTTTTAATTTTTTTAAATAAGTAGCTTGATCTAGTAAATTTTTTACGTAAGATTTTTCTTTTTGAAGTAAAGAAGTTTCTAGCTTTAACCTGTTTGTTAGATTGTTGAACAACGTATTTGATAAAGTCATAAAAAAACGTATTTATTTTTTATAAAATGATGTTACAAAAAGTAAAGCCCACGAGTGCTTCGCGGCGGCAACTAATTAAATTAAATAACAAAAGTTTGAATATCAGTAAAAAACCTTTGTTAAAAAGTAAAATCACAGGAAAAAAAAACTCAAGTGGCCGTAACAATTCTGGCAAAATCACTGTCTTCCACAAAGGAGGAGGAGTTAAACAGAGGTACCGAGAAATAAATTTTAATAGAAAATATAATTCTACAGGTATTGTTTGTACCATAGAGCACGACCCTAATAGAAATGCATATATTTCTTCAGTGTTCGATTTTATGGATAAAACATTTTATTATATTCTTACACCTCAAAATTTGAAGGTAGGAGACATCGTTAAATCAGGGCTGAAAGCAGCACCCAGTTTAGGAAGTTCACTGCCTCTTGCCAATATTCCTATTGGAACCCCTATTCATAATATTTCCCCAACTTTGTCGAGCTTAGGTCAAATCTCAAGATCAGCAGGAACATTTTCAATTATAAAAGAAAAAACTGAGAAATATTGCATCATTGAATTAAGTTCTGGTGAGCAAAGATATATTTCACCTAATTGTTTTGCATCTATTGGAGAGGTTTCAAAAGAATTATTCTTTTTAACACGCCTTGGAAAAGCAGGCCAGTCACGGTGGCGAAATAAAAGGCCAACTGTTAGAGGGGTTGCAATGAATCCAGTAGATCATCCTCATGGCGGTGGTGAAGGGAAAAAATCTGGTACTTTACGAACGCCTTGGGGTAAATCAAATCATAAGAAAAAAACTAGTAGGTCTAGAAATAAACTTATTATTAAAAAAAGATAGTAGATGAAAAGATCAAAATGGAAAGGTCCATTCTTAAAAAAATATGATTCAACTGAGAAACTAGTTATGCTACCTCGTAATTATGAAATAACTTCAAAGATCGTTGGTTTAACATGCAATGTACATTCAGGGCGAACTTTCGTAAAACTTAGCATAACAGACGAAATGATCGGTCATAAGATTGGTGAGTTCGTACCAACACGAGAAAGGTTTGTTTTCAAAAAAAAAAAGAAAAAAAATTAGAATTTAAATGGGACAAAAAATTAATCCAACAATTTTCAGACTTGGCGTCAATAAAACTTGGAAAACCGAATTTTTTGAAAAAAAAAATCATGAATTACCTTTATATGTTTTTAAAGATTTAGAAGTAAGAAATTATATCGAAAGAGTTTTAGAGACATATGGAATTATTTTACACGATTATAAACAACAATATAACGGTTCTACGTTGAATTTGTACATTTCTTATTTTGTGACTTCAGATTTTGTGATGAACAAAAAAGAAAATGTACAAAAGTTAATGATTAAAGACCGCACCGGTAACAAAAAAGTTGTGTTAAATTTGCCTAAATCTGCCAAAAATTTGACATACTCTTTACTTGGTAAACCTTCTATTAATTTTTCAGAAGATCCTTCTCGTTTATATAAACTAAAGCAATATTTTAATTCTTCATCTTCGATTAAATCATCTTTAAAACAAAATTTTGATTACGAGGCAAGAAACATAAACGAGTCTAGAACGCTAAATTCTAAGATCAACGGAATTTTTGATCAAGTTTTTGAAGTATTGAATTTATTTAGTAACAACAAGTTGAATGTAGCGTTAAACCTTTGCTGCATAAACAAAGATTTGCACTTTTTAAAATTTTCACAAGAGAAAATGTTCATGTCTCTTCAGAAGTTTAGAAATACTCCCTTCTTAAAGGAAGGTATCGAGATTCTATTTCATGTTGCATATAATTCGAATTCTGCTAATTTATTGGCTAAATTTATTGCTTTTCAGTTAAAAAAAATTAAGCGACAAAAGTTTTTTTTATCTTTTCTGAAACAATCATTAACTGTTTTATCAAATTCCGAACCATCAAAAATAAAAGGAGTTAAGATTGTGATTAAAGGACGATTAAATGGAGTTCCTCGAGCTAAACACAAGATAATAACGATTGGTGATGTTCCTGTTCAAAGCATATCTGCTAAATTAGACTATTCCCAAACAACTATACATAATTCAAATGGTAGTTATGGTATTCAAGTTTGGGTAGTTGAAAAGTAATCGGCAATGTACTAAAAATGTTTTTACAACCAAGAAAGACAAAATATAAAAAAGCAAGAAAAGGAAGATTAAAAAAACTTGAATTTAAATCTAATAGTGTGAAATTCGGAGAACTTGGTTTGAAAGCTCAAGTTGCAGGAATGATTACTGCGCACCAAATTGAGGCTGCTCGGAGAACGATAGCTCGAAAAATAAAGCGAAAAGGGAAAATTTGGATTCGAATTTTCCCTGATTTGCCTATAACAGCTAAGCCAACTGAATCACGAATGGGAAAAGGTAAAGGAGCTGTTTCATATTGGGTTGCTAGAGTTAGGGGAGGCACAACTTTATTTGAAGTTTGTGGAATTCCGAAACACATTGCAATTGAAGCTTTGAAAGCAGGAAGTAAAAAGCTACCTGTTAAAACTAAAATATTTGACTAAAAACAAAATAAATGTAGATGAAATTTTTAGAAAAACTAAGCTGCTCTGAATTTTCGAAATAACATAAGTTATATTTTAATGACTTATGTTATTACAAGCAGCTAAATTTGTTGGAGCAGGTATTGCAACAATTGGACTAGCAGGAGCTGGAGTAGGTATTGGTGTTGTTTTCAGCGCATTAATTCTAGGTATTTCTAGAAACCCTTCTCTGAAAGACGAAATGTTTAAAATGGCTATTTTAGGTTTCGCCCTAACAGAAGCTATTGCATTATTCGTACTTATGATTGTTTTCTTATTACTTTTCGCAGTATAAGAAAAACAAATCATTGAGAGTACATAGCTCAGTCGGTAGAGCATTGGACTTTTAATCCACAGGCCCTGGGTTCAAATCCCAGTGTACTCAAAATATGGTTGCAAACGAATTAAATTTTTATTTATTAGGTACTGCTATAGTGCTTTTTCATATCGGAATGCTTGGTTTAGTATTGAACCGAGGAAACATTTTAAAAACTATTATGTCTCTTGAAATATTATTATTATCTATAAATCTTAATTTCATAACATTTTCGTTATACTTAGATGATATTGTAGGGTATATTTTCGTATTTTTTATTTTGGTTCTTTCCGCAACAGAATCTTCAGTCGGTTTAGCTATTTTATCAGTTTTTTACGAACAGAGAGATGATATTGCATTAGATCCAATTAAAATACAAAATCAGAATCTAAAACTTTAGAATCGAAAAAGATGGGACTTGAACCCACAGTCTCCGACGTGACAGGTCGGCGCTTTAACCAATTAAGCTACATTTCCTATTTTTACTAATCTAAAAATGTCAAAAACAAATTTAACAACATTAAACAAGGTATCTTTACTTGCTTATTTAATAAATTTAGGTATCTCTGTCCCTCACTATTGTTACCACAACAACCTTTCTATAGCAGGAAATTGTAGAATGTGTATCGTAGAGATGGGTAAGATGAATAAACCAATTGTTGCATGTGCTGTTAGCGCAGGAACAAGTTTATTTAATCACGAAATTTATCATAACAGTGGCTTGGTAAAAAAAGCTCGAGAAAATGTAATGGAGTTTTTACTTTTAAATCACCCATTAGATTGTCCAATTTGTGATCAAGGAGGGGAGTGTGATCTTCAAGATCAATCTTTATTCTTTGGTTTTACAAAAAGACGGTTCTATAAATTTAAAAGAGTTGTTTCAGATAAAAATCTAGGACCAATCGTTAGAACTGTTATGACAAGATGTATACACTGTACCAGATGTGTTCGGTTTAGCGCTGAGATCGCTGGTGTAGAGGAACTTGGAGTTTTTGGTCGAGGTGCAGATAGTGAAATCGGAACTTACGTAAATAAAGTATTATTATCAGAACTATCTGGAAATGTGATTGACTTATGTCCAGTAGGGAACTTAACAGGTAAAAATTACCTAGTGTAAGTAGCGTTAATTATCGAACGAAGAAGTGAAAAATGAATTTAATAATCATTTGGATTGGTTTTACGATTTTGATAAGTATGTTCAAAGAATTAGACTTATTGTCCTACTTAATATATAATTTTTGGGTATTAGTTCTTATCTATACTTTGAATCTTCTCAAACCTTCACAGATTCCGTTTAATATTTTTCTTCTACTGTCTAGTTTTCCAAGTACAATTATTTGTTATCTTATTCTTATTTATGGGAATTTTCTTTCAACGAATATATTTTAATAAAAAGCTGAAAGAGATATTTGAACTATTTTTAAATAGTAAATAATTAAAAAACGTTTTTTCATTATTTGGGTATATTACCAACTAGATTTTCGAATCCCACTAATATAACCAGATTTTACAAGTTTTAAATATACAGTTCTTGAAAAATTTGAAAATTTATGGAATGTCTTTTTATTTATAGTTTGTATACACCTATTTGAAATAATAGTTTTTGAACTATTATTTGATATATTTGACAGTTTATGCAAAGCATTCCATCTAGTAGTTTTAAGGAAATTTGAATTTGTTGAGATTTGTTTTAATACAAAATGTTTTAGCTCTAATTGTTTTACAATTTTTCTGTTTCTTTTGTCTTTAGCAAATAATTTTCTCATTTATCTTTAATTTAATTCTAAGGTTTCCCAAGGAGATGTAAATTTGAAAGCTCTGTATTCTTGGCTTAACTCAACTCTCTCATTGGTTACTCTTTTTCTAGTGTAATCATAACTTGATTCTACAAAACCACTAAGTGGGAAATCTTTTCTTAAAGGATACCCTTCGAACCCGTAGTCAGTTAACAATCGTGTCAAGTTTACGTGATTAGCAAAGAATATTCCATACATATCCCAAGTTTCTGACTCGTACCACCCTGCTGCTGGGAATATTTTGCAACATGACTCAATAGGTGTAAGTTCATCAGTTAAGACTTTAACTCGTATTCGTGTGTTATATTTAACACTTAATAACTCATAAACCACTTTGAATCTATACTTTTGAGATGGGTAATCTACTCCTGAAATACAAGTAAGAATCTTAAATTGATATTTTATGTGATTTTTAAGAAAAGTTAACACAGGTATTAAATGATCTCTTTTAACAATAAGGCTAATTTCTTTTTGATGTATTTGAATTTTTAGAATTGGTAAAACTTTTGTCATAACCTTAAGATTTTCAGCAATAAATAAATTGTTCATATTATTTAAACATACATTAATCAAAACTGTACGTTTAAAACTTTTGGCAATAACAATTTTCTAAAATCGTCTGCCTTTTCTAGAAGATTTTGCATTAGTATGAGTTCTTTGTCCCCTTACAGGAAGTCCTCGAACTCTTCTTAAACCTCTATAAGATTTTATAGAAATTAAATTTTTCAAAGTTAAAGATCTTAATTTTTTTAGTTCGTTATTTAACGTTAAATTTAACGAATCAACAACTTGAAGTAAATCTTCAATTTGTTCTTGAGTTAAATCTTTCGTTTTTAAATTAACAGAAAAACCTAATTTTTTACAAATAAGAAAAGCTGTATTTTTACCTATACCATAGACATTGGTTAACGCAAAAAAGACAGATTTATTTTCGGGTAATTTTGTTTCTAATAAATAAAGCATAAAATTAAAAGTACATGTTTTCTATGAGATTGTTAACACTCATATGAATTGAGTTTAAATAAGGGTCAGGGGTTAAACCAAACACAATTGTATAAAAAATTAATGGAGCAAAAATATAAAACTCACGTTTATTTATATCTAAAGTTTGTTTAATATATTGACTCTTTAAATTTCCATATGCAATTCTATTGAATAACCATAACGCATAACAACCTCCTAAAATCATACCAGTACAACCAAAAAATGTCACACTAGTATTTACTTTGAATGAACCCGCAAAGATTAAGAATTCACCAATAAACCCACTAGTACCTGGTAAACCAATATTTGCCATAGTGAAAAATAAGAAAATAGAAATATATAAAGGCATTGTGTGAACAAGACCTCCGTAATACTTAACAAGTCGTGTTCTATAACGCTCATAAACAACTCCAATTATAACAAAAAGAGCACTAGCAACAAAACCATGACTCAAGCTTTGTAATAAAGCACCTTCAATTCCAACATTGTTAAAACTAAAGATTCCTAACATTACAACATTCATGTGTGCAACAGATGTATACGCAATTATTCGCTTAAAATCTGTTTGTCTAATTGCAGTTAATGAAGCGTAAACAATACCAACTAGCGAAATAGTATAAACAAATGGAGCAAAATAGAAAGAAGCCTGTGGAAATAATGGTAATGAGAACCTAATAAATCCGTAAGTTCCTAACTTTAATAATACACCAGCAAGAATTACCGACCCAGCTGTAGGAGCTTCAACATGCGCTTCTGGCAACCACAAATGAACTGGCATCATAGGTACTTTAGCAGCAAACGCTAAGAAAAACGTGAACCACAGAAGTTTTTGTTCTAAGTCTGAAAATGCAAATGTTAATAAAATTTCATAGTCAGTAGTCCCAACTTGGTTATAAATATATAAAATAGATAGTAACATTACAACAGACCCTAATAATGTATATAAAAAGAAATAGTAAGAAGCCCAAATTTTCCTCTCTCTTGAACCATAAACACCAATCACTAAAAACATAGGGATTAATATACTTTCGAATAGAATATAAAACATTAATACATCTAAAACGCAGAATACACCAATCAAGAACAGTTCTATAGCTAAAAATGCAATTAAATACCCTTTCAAGTTAGTTTGAACACTATTCCAGCTGATTAGAATACACAGTGGAATTAACAAAGTTGTTAACAATAAGAAAAATAAAGAAATACCATCAACACCTAAAGTTACATTTAAATTCAAGATAGGAATCCATAAAAGTTTTGTCACAAACTGAAAAGTTCCTACAGATTTTTTAAATCCACCCCACATAAGGACAAAAATTAAAAAAGGAAATGCTGAAAAGTTTAATGCAACAACTTTCAACAGTTTTTGATGCTCAGAGCTAATACAAATTAATAACAAAATTCCTATTAACGGAATAAAAGATGTGTAAAGTAAAATATTTTCAAAATAAAATGTAGAAGTTGTAATCATATTGGAGTAAAAGGATTCGAACCTTTGAATGATCGTACCAAAAACGATTGCCTTGCCACTTGGCTATACTCCAAAAATATCGTACTATTTCAAATATTTTTTTTTATAGTAAGACGATTGTTTAGAATCTACAATAGCCTGTTTCTTTTTTTGATTAAAACTAAAGTTTTTATCGTCTTGCTTTTTTAAGCTAACAAGTTTATTAAACAATGAAACTTCTCCTGCATTGGAAAAATAGTAACTTCCATCAGAAGAAATAATAATATTTTTTAGAATCTTCATCTTTTTTCTAAAACTTATCTATCTACTTCTCCAAAAACAATATCTTGAGTACCAATAATAGTTACCACATCAGCAATCATATGACCTTGTGACATCATATCTAGCCCTTGTAGGTGTGCAAACCCAGGTGCTTTAATCTTACATCTGTAAGGCTTATTTGTATCGTTAGATACTAAATAAACTCCAAACTCACCTTTAGGTGCTTCGGTACCAACATAAGTTTCATTTGCAGGAATGATCATACCACTTGTATAGAATTTGAAATGATGGATTAAAGCTTCCATCGACTGTTTTATATCAAATCTTGATGGAGGTGTTACTTTATTATCTGAACTTTTTATAGGCCCAAGTGGGATGTTATCTAAACACTGCTCAATAATTTTAAGCGATTGTTTCATTTCAAAAACTCGAATCAAATATCTATCATAACAGTCTCCGTTTGTACCAGCCAAAGTTTTAAATTCTAATTCGTCATAAACTTCATACGGTTGGTTAAGACGTAAATCCCATTCTATACCTGAACCTCTTAGCATAACACCACTGAAACCCCAATCTTGTGCTTGTTCTAATGAAACTACACCTATATCAACAAGTCGTTGTTTCCAGATTCTATTTTCAGTAAGCATTTCTTCTATTTCAAGTAATCGAAGACGAAACTGTTCTTTGAATATATAAATATCAGTCAATAATCCTTTAGGTAAATCAGTGTGAACTCCTCCTGGTCGGAAATAAGCTGCGTGCATTCGAGCTCCAGACACTCTTTCATAAAATTCCATCAATTTTTCACGTTCTTCAAACCCCCATAGCATTGGAGTCATAGCACCTACATCCATTGCATGACAACCTACCGCTAATAAGTGATTTAAAATTCGAGTAATTTCTGCGAATAAAACTCTAATGTATTGAGCTCGCTTTGGTACTTTACAATGTACTAAATTCTCAACAGCTAAACAATATGAATGCTCTTGGCATAACATTGAAACATAATCTAATCTATCAAAATAAGGTAAAGCTTGTAAATAATTTTTGTACTCAATTAATTTTTCAGTACCTCTATGAAGAAGACCAATATGCGGTTCAGCTCTTTCAACAACTTCTCCTGTTAATTCTAAAACAAGTCGCAAAACACCATGTGCTGCTGGGTGCTGTGGTCCAAAATTTACAGTGAAATTTTTAATTTCTTTTACTAATTTCTTTTTTAAAGCCATAACAAATATATTTATAAGCCTGAGTAGATTTGAACTACTGACTTTACGCTTATCAGGCGTACACTCTAACCAACTGAGTTACAGGCTTTCGGTTTCTTATTAGAATAATTTTGAAACAACAAAGTAGTGATACTGAATTGATGGAACAACTAAAAGTGCAATAGGCATAAACCCATGATTTACTCCACAAATCTCACTACACTGACCAAAAAACATACCGATTCGTTTTAGGAAAACATTTACTTGATTTAGTCTACCAGGACAAGCATCTATTTTCACACCAAAAGATGGTATAGTCCAACTATGTAAAACGTCAACTGAAGTAACCAATAATCGAAGGTGAGTATTCGATGGTAATAATACACGCTTATTTGTTTCTAACAACCGGAAAAAACCTAAATAATTTTTTTGTGAAATACTTTCTTCAGTTAATAAGTAACAAGTGTATTTCAAAGTTTTATCAGAATCCATACAAGTTGCCATAGTATCAAAATCAGAAATTTCGTAACTCCAATACCACTGGTGACCTATAATTTTAACTGAAATTTCAGGAGTTGAAATTTCATCCATTGAATATAATAAAGTAAATGATGGTGAAGCTAAATTTAATAATGTTAATGCTGGTAAAGAAGTCCAAACAATTTCTAAAGCATTAGAATGAAAAAAACTTTGGCTTTTTTGTGTATTAAACTCATCATAATTAGAAACTGTTGCAAATAGTAACCAACCTACTAAAACTACAATAACGGTCATAACGAACAATATATGCTTATTAAAAGCTATCAATCCTTCCATAGTAGTTGTAGATGGGTCTTGTAGTCGTAATTGAGCGAACTCGGGAGCATCGCAAAGGAAAAAGATTTTTTCTATACTCATTTATATTAAAAATTTTTTATTATTTTTTTGAACTTAGAATAAGAAACACTGTAATAAAAGCCAATACAAGTCCTCTATAATCAACATTGTAAGCAAACATTACCCAAACTTTTCTCATTAATAAAATAAACGCGACAACAGATAAAATTAGTACTGTATAATGGTACAACGACCCAGTTTGAGCTTTATGTAATTTACGTGCAACACTTGATGCTACGGAAGATAAACCTGCAGGACCCATTATTTCGAATGCTCCTCGATCAACCGCTTTATAACTAACTGTGTAACCAAATTTAAAGAAAAATTGACCAAATAGCTCACTATAAAGCTTATCAAAAAACCATTTTTTATTCAAAAAAGTATACACTTTTCGTCCTAAAAATGATGTTTTCAAATTGAATAAAATCGAAGGTTGAAAGTTATACAAAATAAAAGATAAAGTGGCACCAGTTATACTCAATGCTACCGGTAAAGTTTTGTAGAAAAACTCTACAAATTCTGCGTCAAAGATATGAAGAGTTTTAGGATTATTGTAAATTGCTACTCCGAAAAAATCGCTACCAACACCTACAATCATATCTTTTGTCAAGAAACCAATGAAAATACTTGGTATAGCTAATACACATAAAGCAATGAACATATAACTAAATGTTTCATGTGCGAAACCTATTACAGGTCTAACTCCATTTGGTTTTACTAGAAAGGTTAAACACGCTAACCTTGTTGAATAAAAAGCAGTTAAAAACGCACCAAATGTACCTAAGTAGTAACTAAAATGACTAAATGGGGTAAATTTTCCATAAGCTAATTCTAAAATTAAATCTTTTGAATAAAAACCTGCTAAGAAAGGAAATCCAATTAAAGCCAATGAAGCAATTGTCATTACAGAATAAGTGAAAGGAACTAATTTTTTTAGTCCTCCCATTTTTCGCATATCCTGCTCATCATTCACTGCATGAATAACCATTCCCGCTCCTAAGAATAATAGAGCTTTAAAAACAGCATGATTCGCTAAATGGAAAATACCCACAGCATAATCAGAAAGACCACATGCAAAAACCATGTAACCTAACTGACTACACGTTGAATAAGCAATTACCCGTTTCAAATCATTCTGTAATAAACCTACACTAGAAGCAAAAAACGCTGTACAAGCTCCTAATGTAGTTACTAACTCTAAACCATTAGGTGCAAGTTCGTAAAGAAATGATGATCTTGCAATTAAAAAAACACCCGCAGTAACAAGTGTAGCAGCATGAATCAATGCTGATACAGGTGTTGGTCCTTCCATGGCATCAGGTAACCATGTGTGTAAACCTAATTGTGCAGATTTTCCAACAGCACCAAGAAATAAGAAAACACAAACTAACGATAGGATGTTAAAATCCATATTTAAAAAATTTACTGTTTGTGTCTTAAAAAATGGAGCTAACGCAGCAACAGTTGCGTAATCAACTGACTTGAAATTAACATATAGTGCTAATATTGCCATGATTAAACAAAAATCACCAATTCTATTAACTATCATTGCTTTAATAGCAGCTTTATTTGCCTGAACTCGAGTATACCAAAAATTTATCAGTAAATAAGAAGCTAAACCAATACCTTCCCAACCTAAGAACATTTGAATATAATTATCAGCAGTTACTAAAATTAGCATAAAAAATGTAAATAAAGATAAATAAGACATAAATCTTGGAAGATGAGGATCATGTGACATATACTCAATAGAATATAAATGTACTAATGACGATACAGAAGTAACAACACAACACATAATCACAGTTAAACTATCAAACTGAAAACCCCAATTTATCAATAAAACTTCAGAACTAACCCATGGAGCTAGGCGAATATAAACAGGGCTCCCCATTAAACCAACTTCATAAAATGCGAAAAGCGATAAAATGAATGTTAAAATTAAACAGCTAGTTGTAGTAATAGCTGCACCTTTAGGACCTATATGTCTACCGAATAAACCAGTAACACTAAAACCGAAAAATGATAAAAAAACTAGTGGAATATACATATTTGACAAAGGATTTGAACCTTAAAAAAATTGAAACACATCTTAAGGGATTTGAACCCCTGACCGTCAGCTTAGAAGGCTGTTGCTCTATCCAACTGAGCTAAAGATGCATTGCTCTTTAGTTATTTTATTGACTATGAAAGGTATTTTTCAAATAAACCTCACCATAAGAATCGAATAATTGAATATATTTTTTTGATAACTCTAAATTATTAGTAATTGATTCAAAACCTTTACTTTTAGTTTTCTCTTTTCTAAAACTTTTTTGATTTAAATATGATTTTTGTAACACAACATTATCAGGGTTTATTAGTTTTAAAATATATTTATTGGTTAGATTTTTTTCAAATACCCCTTTAACTTCTAATTTTATTCCCGAAAAACTCAAATTTTTAAATTTTTTCAAAAGTAAAAAAAATGTTTGTGGTTTCATAGAAAAAACTAAAAAATGCTTAGAAAAAAATCGATATTCAAATTGTTCTTGAGCAGTTTTATTAACATGGGGTGACTTTAAAATAGTAATAAATTTTCGCTTTTCATGTTTTGGAAAAGGCTTTATAAAAATTGGTAAAGATTTTATTTTTGTAAAAACTCTTGAAAATTTTTCTAATATTTTCTTGTCTTTGCAAGAAATTTTTAAATAAAAAAACATTATTAATTCGTAATTCTGTTGAAAACTAGAACAAACTAAGATATCTGTTTGCAGAAGAAGTGGGATTCGAACCCACGATACAATTATTTTTGTATAAAGATTTAGCAGATCTTCGCTTTAAGCCACTCAGCCATTCTTCTAAATCTTTAATTTAATAATAATGTTGCTTTATAAAATAGAAGGTAAATTAATGTTGGATCTAAACAAAGAATAATTAGTGAAAAAGATAATATAGCAATTAATAATGCTTTATTAGTAGAAATCGGAAGGTATAGCTTACCAACTCGCGCATTTTCAAAATATAATACTTTAATTAATCTGATATAATAAAAAGTTGAAATTACGGTCAACAAGATACTTATCAACGAAATCAAGTAAGCTGAAGATTTAACTACAACCGAGAAAACACCTAATTTTATAAGAAATCCTACTAGAGGTGGGATACCAGCAATAGAAAATAAAGTCATTGTTAAAATGAATGCTAACATTGGGTTAGATTCTTTTAAAAGAACTAAATCACCTAACTCTTTATTATTCTTATTAAAATAAACGTCGTCTTTATTTATTAAAAATAAATAAACAGCCCAAAAAGTTAGTCCAGAAATCATATAAATTGCTAAATAATAAAACATCATTTGCAATCCTTCTATGTTTCCTGTACTAAAAGATAATAGTAAATATCCTGTGTGACTAATAGAACTGTAAGCAAGAAGAGTTTTCAATTTTCGTTGCTCAAGACCACCAAGAGAACCAATAAAAATACTTAGAACAGCTAAACCAAAAAAGTAAATTTGAAAGTCGTCTGCAAAAATCTGATAAAAACTAACATAACAAAGTCTCATTAATAACACAAATAAACTAATTTTTGGTACAACCGCAAAAAAGAAAGTAGTGGTATTTGGTGAACCCTCATAAACATCTAACGACCAAAAATGGAACGGTGCAATCGAAAGTTTGATAAATAAACCTACACAAATCAAAAAGAAACCGATTGAAACAAAATCAAGACTTAACATAGAAGAACCAACCGGAGTAAGTACTGATTCGCCTGAATTGAAATAAAATTCACAAATTTGATTTAAGAATGAAGATTTTCCTTCAGTTGGTAAATTACCCACAGTACTGAAATTTGAGAATAATTCTCCAGACCCAATTGAATTTACAAAATTGATATCATAACAAAATCCTATTAAGCCAAGATCTAATTCTTGTCTCACAACTAAATCTAGCTTAAAAATACTTGATAAAAAATCAATCATAAAATAACTAAACACAGGGTAAGCTAAAAAGTCTTCACTTGAAGTTACTGTTTGAAAATCATTCATAACAGTTGATGTAGCTACTACACCTCCACAATTTAGATAATACCAATCAATCAAGTTATCAGATGAAGTTGCATAAGGCTGAGGAAGAGAAATTTGAGAAATTTCTGTTAAAAATAACTTATTAGACAAGATTGAAGTGAAAATTGATGGGTCTAAAACATTATATAAACTTCCAATAACTGGCAACATTTCTACGTTAGAACCAATATCAGCTGGTAGAGAAAGAAGAGAAAAAAACAATCTAAGATCGTCAAAAACTAAACTACCCATACAACCGTAGATAATTGATGACCCAAATAGAAAAAAAGATGAAGACAGAGCTCCAATAATAAAGTATTTTAAACCACTTTCTATTGAGTAACTAGAATCTCGTTTGAAAGCAGCCATTATATAAAAAGCAATACTGTGCAATTCGATAGCAAGGTAAGCTGTGATTAAGTCGTTCGCAGAACACAAAAGTAATAATCCTAAAATCGAAATAGTAATCAATACAACATATTCAAAATTATTTTGAATAGGCTCGTCACGGAAAGAAGTATTAATAATTATTAAAAATGCAGCTGAAGAAATACAAATCATTAATTTGGTAGCGAAACTTAAATAATCATTTATAATAAAATTATTGCTACCAAATGAGTTCATAGCTAACAAATCTTCATTTAGTAAAAGAAACAATGATAAGATAATAAGCAGAGAACCAATATAATATATTTGTTGATTTAATATAACAAAACCAGCCTTACGCTCATAGGCGGTACTAATTGCGTAAAAAGTAAGCTGAAGAATAGAACAGCTTAAAAAAAGTTCTGCCGAAAGCGACATCTCTTTTAAATGGTATATTTGAAATAATTCTAGATTCATCATAATTTGTTAAGAATGGGACTTGAACCCTAAAATTTACAAAAGACTCACTAATAGTCTTTTTTCTTAACTGCGTTATTAAAAATTTTAGTCAATTTTGTAATTCATTAATTTTGTTTCAATAATACCAATAACCGGTACTAAAACTAAAAAAAATCCAAAATAATAAATAGACGCAAGTTGACCTAACAATATAAACGGATCTGTAATAGGAGCTTGTCCAACCCACATTAAAGTAGCAAAATCAGCTATCAGTAACCAATAAAAGATTTTGAATAAAGGTCTATAGGTTGTATTTCTAATGTAACCTGTATAAGAAAACGGAATGACCATCATAACCAAAATAGCTCCTACCATAGCCACAATTCCAGCAGCTTTATGAGGAATTGATCGTAAAATAGCATAAAATGGTAAGAAGTACCATTCTGGAACTAAATGCTTTGGTGTTTCCATAGGATCTGCTGGAATACAGTTATCCGGGTGATTCAAAAGATTTGGAAAGAAAAAGATAAACACACTGAAAAATAATATAAAACATGTGAAAGCAAACAAATCTTTCGCAAAATAATACGGGTAAAAAGGAACATCATCAACACCAGTATCAGAACCTATAGGACTTGTTGAACCATCTTTATGTAATAAAGCTAAATGTATAATAGTTACTCCAGCAATGATGAATGGTAATAGGAAATGAACACTGTAAAAACGTCTTAAAGTAGGAGCGTTCACGGTAAAACCACCCCAAAGCCATTCTACAATTGTTTGTCCCCCAAACGGAATTGCTGTAACCATATTAGTAATCACTGTCGCTCCCCAAAAACTCATTTGACCCCATGGAAGTACATAACCAGTAAAGGCAGTTCCCATCACTAATAAGAATAATACTACACCTGAGCACCATAATAATTGCCGCGGCTTCATGTAAGAACCATAATACAAACCTCTAAAAATATGAGAATATAAAATGATAAAAAACATTGAAGCACCGTTAGCATGTGTGTACCTAATAAACCATCCATTAGGTACATCTCGCATTATATATTCCACACTAGCAAAAGCTAGATCTATATTAGCTGTATAATGGGTAGACAGAAGAATACCTGAAAGAATTTGGATAACTAGACACATTCCTGCTAAAGATCCAAAACTCCAAGCATAAGTTAAACCTATAGGAGTTGGGTAGTGAATCAAATGAGAATCCACAAAACCTAATAGATAAGTTTTATTCCATCGAAATTTATTTAAAGATACGTTTCTAACTCGAGTTCGTGTTGCCAATGAAGTTTGTTTCACAATTTCATTTAAACCTAAGTCATTTTTTAAGAAAAAGTTAGTCACCATTTGTAATATTCAAATTTTAGATTAAAACAGTTGCAGATAAATTACTAGGTTCAAGATTACCCCACCAATAAATATTGATAAATAAAAATAACCATACAACATCAACAAAATGCCAATACCAAATTGCTGATTCAAATCCAAAATGATGAGTAGTAGTTTGTTGTCCTAAAATAATCCTTATAAAAGCTATAACTAATGCAATAGTACCAACAAAAACATGAAATCCGTGAAATCCAGTTGCCATATAGAAACAAGAACCATAAATTCCATCACTGATATTAAAAGGAGCAGTTACATACTCTAAACCTTGGAAATAAGTAAACAAACTAGCTAAAAGAATAGTGTAAATCATTGAAATTACTACGTGTCTTTTTGCTCCTAAAATAATTGCGTGGTGAGCCCATGTTACTGTAGCTCCTGAACTTAGCAGAATAAATGTGTTTGTTAGCGGAACTGTATAAGTATCGATAATCATAATTCCTTTAGGAGGCCATACACCACCAATGTTAAATACGGGTGCTAAACTTGAATGGAAAAAACCCCAAAAGAAAGCGAAGAAAAACATAACTTCTGAAACAATAAAAAGAATCATACCTAACCTTAAACCTCTTTGTACTGCAACAGTGTGGTGCTCTTCATAGGTGGCTTCTCTTACGATATCACGCCACCAAGTGTACATAACTAAAAGTACAAGACAAAAACCATTTAAAAGAAGACTAAAACCTCCTATCATTTTTTGCATGTACAAAACCAAACCACTGGTTAAACATAAAGCACCAATAGATGCTACAAGAGGCCAAGGGCTAGGATCTACTAAATGAAACTGATGAGCTGTATTTAAATATTTAAAATCAAATCTAGTTTTTATATCACTCATGTCGATAAATAAAATATGATGTAAAGTTATTTAATAATTCAGAAAAATTGATGAAAAATAAATAATTCTTTATGCTTAGCTCCACTCGATAGCACCAACACACCAAACATAAATGAAACCAATACCTAATTCAGCTAAAAATTCAACCATAGACCAAAAGCCTAATAAATCTAACTGTGAAAGCGAAAGGCACCAAGGTAACATGAAAATAATCTCAATATCAAATAAAACGAATAATATTGCAATTATATAAAATCGAATGTTGAATTGTTCTCGAGTATCTCCGTAAGGATCAAATCCACATTCATACGTAGAAAGCTTTTCTGTTTCTGGACTTTGAGTTACTAAAAGGTATGATAATGAAATAATTAGTAAACCAAGAAAAGTCGCAAAGCATAAATATATGAAAATACTTAAATATTCTTCCTTTACTGCAGAACTTTTTAGTATGTCGAATTGTTCTAAATAACTATTAGAATTTATAAAGCTTTTAATAAAAAAATTAATATCCATAATTTTTTTTTAACTGAATGTTAAAAAAAATTAGTAGTACTTGATCGAGCAATTTTTGAACAGTTAATTAAAACAGAAGAGTTATAACTAAATGAATCTTTCCCATTACTATTAAAAAAATCATCTAACCAATTCTTTAACTTTGTATCAATAACCTTGATTTTTGGTGATTTAATTGATGGAACAGTTGACTTAAAAATTGGCGAATTTTGTTTATTTAAATAAAAACTTAAACTTGTTAAAGTTTGCGCTGCATTAAATTGAAAATTTATATAATTCTTAAAATTAAATGAATTAACTGAATCAAAGCTTACAAGCTGATTATCTTTTTTGTTATTGAAAAACATTAAAGAATTACTAATTGCGTATAACCTTCTTATAATTTGCCAGTTAGTTTTTGCTTCTTTCTTGAAATGCAATAATTTAGTAGTTCTCTTAATTAATCCTTCAGTATTTATATAAGTTTCATTATCTTCCAGAAATAAGTTGCTAGGCAAGTGATAATAATCTTTAAATAAATTACCTTTTAACTTCTCATAAGAAACTTTATTTGAAAGTTTAACATTTTGATCAATAAAAACCTTATTTCTGAAAGTTGAATCTGAAAAAACATTTAACAAATGTAATTCTGTTAACTTTTTCATATTAGCAGTAGAACTTAAAGAAACATTAATGTAATACAATCCAAAAAAGTTGCCTAAATCTTCTGAAGAAAGAGGTAAAAACTTGTTTAAAGATTGGATACCAACGTTACTTATATTATGATTTAATACATTTAAACCGCTCCAAGCTGTATCTAAAACATCAACATATTTGAAGACTTCATTAAAGATTTTTGAATCACTTCGTCTGAAAAATTCAGTATTAGTGATAATCATAGGAAATTCAGCATTCTTTATGTCCTGACAAACTAAATTAGTTCCTTCAGCTAAAGATTTTAATGTTTGAAAATTAGAACCCAAGTTATAGGTTGGGAATGTTAAATCTAACATTGAACCAATATTAAATAATTTAAAATCTCCTTTTAAAAATCTTTGTCTCAAACTTAAATTTAAAACATAACCTTCATATCTAGGATTTGTATTTAAAAGAATTCCTAAAGTAGACATTTGAAGTTTAGGAGTCTGAGCTAAAGGAGTTAACTGGTACTGAGACTCTAAATCGTTTGAAATGTTATAATTTTCAACTTTTCTAAGCTCAATTAAAGAGCAATTTTGTTTTAAAAGATACAACATATTTAAAGTTTCTAGACTGATGTTTTCAAATGCTAAAATCAACGATAAAGCATTTTGCTTTTGAAAATTTAAATGATCTACGAAATATATTAATTCCGAGATTTCTTTGAAAAAATTTTCCCAATCAGTAGCTTCAGATGGAGTTTTATCAAACATACCATCAAAAAAAAGTCTTCCTTTATCAGTCAACCAAGGAATATTCACGTCATTTGGTTCTGCCAAAAAAATTTGATCTTCTCTAATAGATAAACGTAAATTAACCCCAAAACTATCAGTCGGGTCAATACCTTCACCTTCTATAAATTCCCATTCTCTAAGCTCGTCTGAAAATGATTTAAGTGTTAATGCTCCCATTTCTAAATATTTACATAAGCGATAGCGGGCTCGAACCACTAACTTCCTCGTTGTAAGCGAGACACTCTACCAATTGAGTTAATCGCTTGTGATGGAAAAGGGACTTGAACCCCTGACATTTGGATTATGATTCCAACGTTCTAACCAACTGAACTATTCCACCAGATTAAAAACAACATCCTATAAAACATTCTTTCTTGATAATTGTTTAGAAATCGATTGCTCTCTTACGTTTACTCGATTAAATGCTGTCTTAACAGTTAAAAATGCAACAGCAATTGCTGCTAAATAAAGTATTAGACCAGCTATTAAAATCTGTAGAACATACTGGGTATAGAAAACTTGGCCAAAAACATAAACATCAGGTAGTGCATCTAAATTTTCATACCAGTTAAGGTAAGAATTGTGGTCTTGAAGACTGAAGTTTGTATCTTTTGAAAACACTTTTGTAAATGCACCATAAATTTCTATTAACATAGTCACACCAATTAAAATACCAATAGGAAAATAAAGTTTACTCATCTGTAAATCTCGGTATTTAATATCTAACATCATAACAACAAACAGAAATAAAATAGCAATTGCACCTAAATAAATAACTAAAAAGAAAAGTGCAAGAAACTCGTTTTCAAACAAAAAAAGTAACATTGAAGCAGATAAAAAACTTGCTACCAAAAATAAAACCGAATATAAAGGGTTTCGAGTAATTATAACCATTGAAGCGCTGCCAAGTAATAGCGCACACATAATATATGTTAAATAAATCATTTTATGTCAGAGGCAGGATTTGAACCTACAAACTTTAGGGCATGAACCTAACATGCTAACCAATGCACTTCTCTAACAAACGACTAATAGACTTTTAGGTGATTCCCGAATTATTTCAGTATTTTAAAAAGACTTTAATCAAAACTCTTGAAAACTTTTTTCAGGTTTTATAAATTACAAAAATTAATTAGTAAAAAAAGGAATTGAACCTTTTAATCTTAAATAAGATCAAACCAAATAATTTTTTACTATATTCCAGCTACACGTTCCCGTACAGCTACCTTGTTACGACTTCATCCAAATTATCAATCTCTCAATGGATTTTATTAAAATCTTCAAGCGAAACTGATTCTTTGCAAGTGACGGGCGGTGTGTACAAGGCCAAGTTACATGTTCACCGCAACGTGCTGATTTGCGATTACTAGTGATTCCAACTTCATGTAAACGAGTTGCAGTTTACAATCCGAACTGGGAAAATTTTTGTGGATTAACTCAAAATTTCTTTTTTGTCACTTTTTGTAATTTTCATTGTAGCACATGTGTAGCCCAATTCATTAGGGTCACATTGACTTGACTTCATTCTTACCTTCCCTCAACTTATCGTTGACCGTACTTTTAAAGCATCTAAAAAATTTCCAATAATTAGAAATTTTTAATCTGTTAAAACTTTTTAAAAAGTAAGAGTTGCGCCCGTTTCAGGACCTAACCAGACGTCTCACGACACGAGCTGACGACAGTCGTGCAACACCTGTAAAAAAATGTCATACAAAAAAACCACATTTATTTGTATGACTATTTAATATGTCAAGAATTGGTAAGGTTTTGCGCGGATTATCGCATTAAACCACATGCTCCACCACTAGTGTTAGACCCCCGTCAATTCCTTTGAGTTCCAATCTTGCGATCGTACTCCTCAGGCGGAGTGCTTATTGCGTTAGCTTGAAAATCTAAGTAATAAAAACTATTACAATTAAATTACAGCACTCAGAATTTACAGCGTGGACTACCAGGGTCTCTAATCCTGTTTGCTACCCACGCTTTCGTCCCTCAACGTCAGTTTATACCAAAAAGTTGCCTTCGCTGTTGGCATTCCTTTATATATCTACGGATTTCACCCCTGTCGTATAAAATTCTACTTTTCTGTATTAAACTCAAAGCAAAGCAGTATTAATTGCAGAATTAAGATTGGGTCTTAAAATTTAACAAAAAACTTACTTTGCAGTCTACGGACCCTTTACGCCCAGTCATGCCGAATAACGCTTGCCCTTCCCGTATTACCGCGGCTGCTGGCACGAGTATTAGCCAGGACTAAAATTCAATTAAATAATGTCATTATCTTCTTTAATTAAAGGATCTTACAACTTAAATAAGCCGTCATCACCCAGTTAGTATTGCTGGATCAAACTTTCGTTCATTGTCCAATATTCCTCACTGCTGGCCGACGTGTCAGCCTGGACCTTATTTCAGTTCCAGTGTGGTTGATCATCCTCTAAGACCAACTAAAGATCGCGGGCTTGGTAAACTTTTAATCTACCAACAACCTAATCTTATGCAGATTTATCTTTCAACGGAGTTAACCTTTAAAATATTCAGTATTTTAACCTAATCAAGTAGATTTTTGTCCTGAATTGAAAGGAAAAATTCTGCGAATACTCACCCGTTCGCCACGAGAAAATAAATTCCCGTTCGACTTGCATGTGTAAAGCATACTACTAGCGTTCATTCTGAGCCAGGATCAAACTCATATTATTTGATTATATATATCTATATTAAAAAACCATATAATCTATTTGTGGATTTAAATCTATAATTAAACTAAAAGTTTAGTTCAAAAATATAAAAAGTATTTTAAAATTAATTTAGTACCTGTTAGCTGAAAATCTTACAATTCTTACACACCAGGCCTATCAACGTAATAGTCTATCACGTTTTAAAAAAAAATTTGTATTGAGGCTAATTTCTCACTTAGATGCTTTCAGTGATTATTTATTATAAATGTAGCTACTCGACTATGCTATTGGTATAACAATCGATTCACCATGGATTTACTTTTCCCGGTCCTCTCGTACTAAGGTTTACCCCTCTCAATTTTTTGCACTTGCAGTAGATAGGGACCAAACTGTTTCACAACGTTCTAAACTCAGATCATGTACCGCCTTCATTGGCGAACAGCCAAACCCTTGGAACCTTCTTCAGCTCCAGGATGCGATAATCCAACATCGAGGTGCCAAACCACCCCGTCGATATGGTCTCTAGAGGGTGATTAGCCTGTTATCCCCGGCGTACCTTTTATTCGTTGAGCGATGACCATTTCCACTCAGAATCATCGGATCACTATAACCGACTTTCGTCCCTGCTTGATTTGTCAATCTTACAGTCAGGCAAACATATACTATTATGCTTTAAAGTTGTTAAAGTTCAACTTAAGTTTACCTTTGTACGCCTCCGTTACTCTTTAGGAGGCGACCGCCCCAGTCAAACTACCCATTATACACTGTCTTAAACAATAAGTAATAAAAAATTTTTAGAGTGGTATTTCAATGATGTTTAACTTATTTGCTTGCGCAAAGAGCTATAATTAATAACTTCCCACTTATGCTACACAAAAAAAATCTTATTACAATGTATAACTGCAGTAAAGGTGCACGGGGTCTTTCCGTCTAGCTGCAAGAATTTCGCATCTTCACGAAAAATTCAATTTCACTGAGTCTATGTTGGAGACAGTAGGACAGTCGTTACGCCATTCATGCAGGACACCAATCAAATGCCAAGGAATTTCGCTACCTTAGGACCGTCAGAGTTACAGCCGCCGTTTACTGGGAGTTAGGGTCAAAGCCAAATGACTTTTTCCTTTAATCTTGCAGCACTGGGCAGGCGTCAGTTTCAATACGTCTTCTTGCGAATTAGCAGAAACCTGTGTTTTTAATAAACAGTCGCTGTCCCCGATTTTGTGACAACTCTATAAGGTTGCCCTTATAAAGTCACTCCTTATTCCGAAGTTACGGAGTCATTTTGCCGAGTTCCTTCAACATAGTTCTCTCAAGCGCCTTAGTTTACTAAACTTGTTCACCTGTGTCGGTTTGGGGTACGGTTAATAAACTTAAAAGCTATTTCCAGAAAATACTATGAAACTTTTATTTAAACCATGAAATAGAAATAACATTCATATTTTGTCACTTTTAAGAAATAAAAAATAATTTTTTTCTCATTGAATCAGAACTTTCGTTCTTGTCCTTAGAGACCGATTAACAATAAATTGTATACCAAAACGGATTAGCCTTGTTTTGGAAACCTTGAACTTAAGGCGACAATGTTTTACACATTGTTTGTCGTTACTCATACCAACATTATCATTTCTGATGTCTCCATTTTATATAACTATAAAACTTCTTAGACTTACAGAACGTTCTGCTACCATTTAATTTTCATAAATTTACAACTTCGGCAAATAATTTTAGTTCCATACATTTTCAACGCAAAAAAACTAAACCAATGAGCTGTTACGCTTTCTTTAAAAGGTGGCTGCCTCTAAGCCTACTTTTCGGTTGTCAACATTTTTTCACAATTTTTTCACTTAATTATTTTTAAGAGCCTTAGTTAGTAATCTGGGCTGTTTCCCTCTTGACCATGAATCTTAGCACTCACAGTCTGTCTGTTTAAATTCATTATAATTAACATTCGAAGTTTCAATAAATTCAGTAAAACGTTAAGTCCCCATCGTTTATCGAGAGCTCTACCTTTAAAAAAGTTATTTAAACGCTCTACTAAAATAGATTTCGCAGAAAACCAGCTATCTCTAAGTTTGATTGGCCTTTCACCCCTAATCACAAATCATCCCAGTATTTTTCCACATACACGGGTTCGGTCCTCCGAAAGGCGTTTCCGCCTAAACTTCAACCAGTTCATGACTAGATCACTTAGTTTCGGGTCTTATTCTAGAGACTAAAAATAGCCTTTTAAAACTTAATTTCTTTGCGCCTACGTATCTAATTACTTAAGCTCGCCACTAAAATAAACTTGTTGGTCCATTATGCAAAAGGTACGTCGTCATTTTTAAAAACTACGACAGATTGTTAGCATTAAATTTCAAAGTCTTTTCACTTTCGCAAAGTCTTTTTCACTTTTCCCTCACGGTACTATTCACTATCAGTCATTAAGATTTTTAGACTTTGAGGGTGGTCCCCCAATATTCAAACAAACTATGACTTAGTTTATTTTACTAGATGAAAATCTAAAATTTATTTCACAGGGCTGTCCTATCTTTTAGGTTACCATGCTATGGCTATTACAAATATTAAATAAATTCATTAATTTTCAAGTCTATTACTACGTTCGCTCGCCACTACTAGCAGCACCTCGTTTGATTTTTGAATTTTGGTTACTTAGATGATTCAGTTCACCAAATCTTTTACTTAAAAATTGATTTCAAGTAATTCTTCTTTAGTTGAAGATCAGTTTTCCGAATTTATGGGGAATTGCAGATCTAAACATAATAACTTGCTCCCTACAATATTTCGTTTTTAAACGCCCATATGAAGTCTTAATGCTTAAGCATCCTTTTAATGCTGTATAAACTTTTTATAATTATTAAGGAGGCGAATAACAGGAATCGAACCTGTGACTTTTAGAACCACAACCTAACACTCTAACCAACTGAGTTATATTCGCCATTAATATTTTTGTTTCCTAAATTAGAATAGATCTAATTAGATTTAAAATTGAGATTTATTCCTAACGGGATTTGAACCCGTATTTCTACTGTGAAAGAGTAGCGTCCTAACCATTAGACGATAGGAACTTCTCTTCAACGCGTCTTCTTGTTCGATATTGTTATCAGAAAAAACTAAAGAGCGTAAAACATTTTATTCTTTCTTCCATTATAGTTAAAAAAAAACGGTCTATAAAAGCAAGTAAATCATAATTAAAAAAATATATCTTTTTAATTTCAATAATTCTTATTCTCGATCAAATTAAAATTATGACTATTTTCACGGATTTTTTCAAAAAATTAAAGCTTACAGGTGCCCACCTACAGGGCTTCAAAAAAGACACTTTAAGCAAACCCTTATAATTTACCAGAATCATGATATTCTTGCTAGAAATCTTTTAGAAAAACATAAATTTAAAAATTTATTGTAAAAATAATGAAGATTAAATTAATAAATAATTTACTAAAAAAACCAAAAAAAAAGATTTAAACTATTTATAAATCGAACATTAAGTTAGTATTTTATTAGATGATTGATTATCAGTAACAATTATGTAAAATCTACACATTCTTTTTTATAGGTAATTTTTACAGATTTTTTGCTAAAGTTACAACTTTTTGGTGCCCACCCATAGGGCTTCAAAAACGACACTTTAAGCAAACCCTTATAATTTGTCAGAATCATGATATTTTTGCTAAGAATCTTTTAAAAAAACATAAATTCAGAAACTTATTGTTGTAAGAATACTAAAAAATCGAATTAATGAACCAAAAAATATATTACAAACCTAATAAATTAACTTTATTTAATTCACAATTAAAACTAGAAATAGAGTTAAGATTATAAAACTATGTAAAACAATCAATACTAAACTAATAAATAATTGACTAATGTAAATATAAAATCCATTTATTAAACTATTTATTATTAAATTAAATATTAAATTATTACTTCTTTCAATAATGAATTATAGAAGAATAGTTATATAAAATCCATATACTTTTTTACTATCTAATTTTGATTATACAAATTAAACTATAATTATAAATTAAATATGAATATCTAAACTAAACTTGTAATTATAAATTAAATATATTTATTTCTTATTATATTATAACATTTATTAGTTCCCCCCCCGTTATAGTTCGAAAAAAACGGTCCATTTTTTAAAAAAACTGTAAAAATGGAATAAATACCTACAGAAGGTACTTATTTTCAATTTGTATTTGCTAAAAAAATTCTTCAATTCTCTTGTTTTGAAAAAATTTAATTAAATTTGACCCTTTAAAAACACAAATTACGTCTATTAATTAAAAATTTTCTAGAAAATTTTTAATTAATTACCTCCCCTTATAGTTGAAAAAAAATGGTTCATACTCTGAAATTTATTAAAATTGAATCAAACCCCTTCCTAAGGCGTTTATAAACTAATTCACTTTTTTTGAGAATTTGTCAAACTTTTTGAAAACAGTATGATTTTATTGAATTAACTTTCTTTTAAGCTTGAAATTCTCTAAACAATGAGAGATCAACGAAAAAAACTATTAATTAATTAAAAATTTTTTAAAAAATTTTTAATTAATCACTCCCGTTATAGTTGAAAAAAAATGGTTCATGGCTGAAGATTACCGAAAAACGAATTTAATCCCTTCTACAGTCACTTATTAACCAACATCTCTTTTTTCTAAAATTAAATAATTTTAAAAAATTTAAAAGTTTATAATAAACGATTAATTGAAAACTTCATAAGAAGTTTTCAATTAATCGTATTCCCCCTTATAGTTGAAAAAAAACAGCTTACTGTTTAAGAAAGTTTAAAACACATTTTTCTTTTATATTATTCTAAATCAATTCATTTATGTAGTGATCTAATTTTCAATAATCAAAGAGGTTGATTGCTTTTTAGTCCCTATGGGTGGATACTTTGAAGCGAAATTATTGTTTTCAAAAATCAATAGGAATAGTTGTCATAATAAAATTTATCGAATTATCATAGTTAATTCCATTTCATGAACCATTTTTTTTCAACTATAATGGGGGGAATGATTAATTAAAAATTTTTTAAAAAATTTTTAATTAATTAAGAGTTTTTTTCGTCGATCTCTCATTGTTTAGAGAATTTCAAGCTTAAAAGAAAGTTAATTCAATAAAATCATACTGTTTTCAAAAAGTTTGACAAATTCTCAAAAGAAGTGAATTAGTTTATAAACGCCTTAGGAAGGGGTTTGATTCAATTTTAATAAATTTCAGAGTATGAACCATTTTTTTTCAACTATAAAGGGAGGTAATTAATTAAAAATTTTCTAGAAAATTTTTAATTAATAGACGTAATTTGTGTTTTTGAAGAGTCAAATTTAATTAAATTTTTTCAAAACAAGAGAATTGAAGAATTTTTTTAGCAAATACAAATTGAAAATAAGTACCTTCTGCAGGTATTTATTCCATTTTTACAGTTTTTTTTAAAAATGGACCGTTTTTTTCGAACTATAACGGGGGGGGGAACTAATAAATGTTATAATATAATAAAAAATAAATATATTTAATTTATAATTATAGTTTAATTTGTATAATCAAAATTAGATAGTAAAAGAGTATATGGATTTTATATAACTATTCTTTTATAATTCATTATTGAAAGAAGTAATAATTTAATATTTAATTTAATAATAAATAGTTTAATAAATGGATTTTATATTTACATTAGTCAATTAATTATTAGTTTAGTATTGATTGTTTTGTATAGTTTTATAATCTTAATTCTATTTCTAGTTTTAATTGTGAATTAAATAAAGTTAATTTATTAGGTTTGTAATATATTTTTTGGTTCATTAATTCAATTTTTCAGTATTCTTACAATAAGTTTCTGAATTTATGTTTTTTTTAAAAGATTCTTAACGAAAATATCAGAATTATGATAAATTATAAGGGTTTGCTTAAAGTGTTGTTTTTAAAGCCCTATTGGTGGGCACCTAAAAGTCATAACTTTAGCAAAAAATCCGTAAAAATATCTATAAAAAAGAATGTGTAAATTTTACATAATTATTGCTGATAATCAATCATCTAATAAAATAATAACTTAATGTTCGATTATAAATAGTTTAAATCTTTTTTTTGGCTTTTTAGTAAATTATTCATTAATTTAATCTTTATTGTTTTTACAATAAATTTTTAAATTTATGTTTTTCTAAAAGATTTCTAGCAAGAATATCATGATTCTGGTAAATTATAAGGGTTTACTTAAAGTGTCGTTTTTGAAGCCCCATGGGTGGGCACCAAAAAGTTATAACTTTAGCAAAAAATCTGTAAAAATTACCTATAAAAAAGAATGTGAAGATTTTACATAATTGTTGCTAATAATCAATCATCTAATAAAATAATAACTTAATGTTCGATTTATAAATAGTTTAAATCTTTTTTTTGGTTTTTTAGTAAATTATTTATTAATTTAATCTTCATTATCTTTACAATAAATTTCTAAATTTATGTTTTTCTAAAAGATTTCTAGCAAGAATATCATGATTCTGGTAAATTATAAGGGTTTGCTTAAAGTGTCGTTTTTGAAGCCCTGTGGGTGGGCACCTGTAAGCTGAAATTTTTTGAAAAAATCCGTGAAAATAGTCATAATTTTAATTTGATTGGTGTATTCTGAATTAGTTGGTAGAAAAATAACGATTTTTGATCTTCAATTTATTATCAATTAATTTAACTGT